AAAAGACTATTTTACAATATCCATACTATGACCAGGAAGGGGGTACAGGTCATTTTTGAAATCTGGTAGAAAAAAATATAACCAAAAGAAAAAAAGTCTTTTAATCATTTTTTTGATCATAATCATATATAATTATAATTGTCAAGAAAAACTTTCTTCTTTTTACGAGCTTGTTTAATAAATACGTAGATCTAGAAATTCATTTCGGACAATTGAACCTTCTCAAACTGTTTCTTTTTAAGAACCAAAAAGATTTGTGCCAAAATAACTGATGCGAAGAACAACAAAAGACCTTGGACACGTACTGGGTCTTGAAGTACTATTTCCGCATCCCCCTGACCAAATCCACCCACATTAGGATTACTCGTTAATGGCTGATCCAATTTTATAGATTCACCCTCTGAAACAAGAAGTTCTGGTCCTGGAGGTATAATATCAACTACTTGGCGTCCATCCGACGCATCGGTTATGGTTATTTCGTACCCCCCTTTTTCTTTTCGTATAATTTTGCTTACTATACCCGCTGCTGTAGCATTATAAACTGTATTGTTACTCTTGCTCCCATCAGGATAAATCTGACCCCTTCCCCTGTTCCCGCCTACATATATGGGATATTTTAGGAAGTGAACGTCCTTCTTAGTAGTGGGGTCGGGGGAAAGAATAGGAAAGGTGATTTCACTATATTTCTGACCAGGAACAGGCCCTATCACAAGAATATTTTTTTTAGTAGGTCGATAGCTCTGAAAAGACAGATTCCCCATCTTTTCCTTCATCTCAGGCGAAATACGATCGGGGGGGGCTAATTCAAATCCCTCAGGTAAAATAAGAACAGCCCCAACATTCAAGGCGCCTTTTTTTCCATTAGCAAGAACTTGTTTCAGTTGCTTATCATAAGGAATTTGAACAACTGCTTCAAATACAGTATCGGGAAGTACGGCCTGGGGAACCTCAATATCCACGGGCTTGTTAGCTAAATGGCAATTGGCGCATACAATACGTCCAGTTGCTTCTCGTGGATTTTCATAACCCTGCTGTGCAAAAATGGGATATGCATTTGAAATGGATGCCCAAGTCATTATACATATAATGAGCGATATGGAAAAAGATCGAGTAATCTCTTCCTTTATCCAAGAAAAGGTATTTCTAGTTTGCATGGTCCAATAGTTGATTCAAAAAATTTCTACAATAAAATTAGGTAGGTCGCTAATATAGTTCCCTATTCCTGATTCTGCTATTTACTGAAAAATTGTTACTGGAATATCAGAAGGATCAAAAAAACCCTCTGTATGGGTAGAAAAAGAAAAAAGAAGTATGATTTTGAGCGTTTTGCTTATGTGCAAAGTAACAAACGTTAGAATTGGGGCAGTGGATCATTTTTCAGTCATTCATTGAATGATAAATCACTACAAGTGAGGGAGATAGACGATTTAAATAGCGGAAGATCCAATATTTAAAAATTGTATCTAATATGACTGGAAAAGTGGAAACAAGACCAGATATAATTTGATCATTATGAGTAAATCCAAAATCTTTGTAGATAGAACCAATCAATAGTTCCCAACCGTGGGTTGAATGAAATCCTATACATAAATCAGTTACTAAAAGAATAGAAAAGGCTTTTATTGTGTCGCTTAAGTTATATAGGAATTCTTGAACCCAAGAATTAAGAAAACGAAGTTCTTGATTACCTAGAATAGAATAACCGCTTAAAATAAGGAAATAGATTATATTTGTCGAGAACTGGAAAATCATATGGATACCATCCTCATCGTACATCTTGATCAATTTGATCATTTCTTTGTGGATTCCGATACGAAGCTTTTGTAAATGTGTTTCCGGGTATTCCTTTATCATTTCTTCCAAGAGGAAGAGTTCGTCTAATTCTATGAATTTTTCGAGAATAGTTTTTTCTTGAATATCATTCAAAAACAAAAAAGTTTCGGATTCTCTAGTATTCCACCAATTAGTAATCCAAGATTCTAGACTTTTTTGAAAGGAGAGAGAGACCCACCAGGGCAAAAATACTATAGATGCAAGATATAGAAGGGGAGTGAACGCTTTCTTTTTTGCCATTTTTTTCGTCTGTGAATTTTTAATCAACCCACCTCGGTCGTCGATTCCATACGATCTAATATTTCTATCAAGCATAAGTTTTATTCCAAGGTATCAAGGCATCCCCTCTTCCCTGATTTTTTATTTTTGATTCAGTGTTTAGCCTATGAATTTAGAAAGAATACAGAAATTGAATTAAAGTACACTTAAAATTCGAATGACGAAACAAAATATTCTTTCCAGATAGCTCAATTGCTCAAATTCGAAGCAATTACCTCTTTTCGATGAATACCCCAACGAGCTGCATATTATTGGGATTTCGAGATGAAAGAGATCCCTTTCTATCAAAATAGCAAATATTTCACAAAAAAAAAAAGAAAAGCTTTCTTTTTTTATTTGATTTTTACGAGATGTTTTGATCTATAAGATCCTTTTTCGATTTGATACTTTTTTGTTACTTTAGTCAATTAAGTTCAATGGATTGATTTACATATGCATAAAATTTTTGCTGACAAAAGAGTTTCGTCGGTTAAGCTATATTCTAGAAAAATGGAGGATTCTTTTGTTATTTTTCCCGAAAGCATTATTCATTTCAAAAGACTTCAATGGGTACACGCAAGAAATAGGCCAATTCACCCGCTTTTTGCTCAATTTCTCGTGGAGTCAAATTCTCATCAGTACGAGTCAAGGGAATAGCCCCCTGACCTCTGATTTCCATATAAAGGACACGACGAGCATAAATACCCTCTTTCACTTCTATTCTGAGGGATTGAATATCTTTCATAAAGAATCGGAGAAAGATACGACGATTTTTTCCAGGAAATCCCCAGCGAAAAATACACACTATTCCTTCCTTTTTATCGAATAGATCGTAACCACTACCCACATTCCACGAAATTGTGCACCACAAATAGGAGCTAATAAAGAGACCTGCAATCCCATAGAAAGACATCACGATCCCTTGTGGAAAAAAAATTATTTGCTGAGAAGGGAATAAAGATATCAAATTCCGGCCAAGATAACTAGAAGTTCCAACCAATAAGAACCCCAATGAACCTAAAAAAAGGACAAAGGCCCAGCATAAATTACTTGTTTTTCGAGACCCTGCTATAAGTTCTATCCATATACGTTCTGACCGACAACTCATACTAGATACAGTTGTATTTTATTGGAATTGGGAGAATAACCCAAATTACTTTGACTTTACTTTTTTAATTTCCGAAGTAACTCCCATCAACTAGTACTATTCGGAAGTGAACCCTTAGGAATAATTCATTGAATTGCTTAGATCGAAATTCATTAGATCTAAAAGCATACCATCTTCTTCCTATGATCCCTATACTATAGATATCTACATATATATGGATTCAGTGATAGATACATTGACTTTAGATTTCTTTCAGGAACCCCCTTGTTCCCAATCTATTTGAAAATAGCTGTAATTCATTTACATATATATCATGTTTACGCATGCATAAAAACCCTTTCATTTATGTATCCTTTATGCTCGGAGGAAACCTCATGTTATACCATATTCTAATAAATAGATATCCGTGTTATGATCCAAGTCTAAGCCTTGAAAAAAATCTAATAAATAGATAGGATAGGACCCATTCGATCTAAAAAGGGATCTAAAAAATCTTGTTTCTTTGAACATGAAGAGATAAAGAAGCCATTGCAATTGCCGGAACAACTAGGCCTACCAAAGGCACAAAAATAGAGGGTACGTTGTTGAAAGTTGTCATAGAATAAATACCTTGATTTAATATTTGTACCTGTTATAAAGATATCTTATAATCATTATAATTCGGATTTCCTTTTATTTGCCTTCTTGCTTTATTTTGCGGAAGAAAAAATTCACTCTTTTATCTTGTTTATAGAGGTTTCCTGGTTAGTAATCAGGAATAGCGATGAAAAATAAAAAAGTCTACTTTCTACTTGATTTAAGTTTGATTCAAAGGAAAGAAAGCATGGAACTTAAATAACTCACTCAGAACGCCCTTTAAAAGATTACGTGGTATGATTGGATCGAATAAGCCCTTATGGAATAAATATTCAGCCGCTTGTGAACCTTCAGGTACTGTCTTATTCAATGTTTGCTCAATTACTCTTTTACCCGCAAATGCAATGTAGGCATTGGGTTCGGCAATAATAATATCTCCCAACATCCCAAAACTTGCTGTCACTCCGCCAGTAGTAGGAGATGTAAGGATTGATACATAAAATAACTTTTTATTTGATTGATAATCAAATAAAGCGGAAGAGATTTTAGCCATTTGCATCAAGCTCAAACTTCCTTCTTGCATGCGTGCTCCTCCAGAAGCACACACTAGAATAAGAGGTAAAAATTGATTGGTAGCATACTCGATCAAACGGGTAATTTTCTCTCCTACCACGGATCCCATACTCCCCCCCATAAACATAAAATCCATAACTCCAATTGCTACAGGAATACCATTTAGTTGACCTGTACCTGTTTGAACAGCCTCGGTTAATCCTGTCTTTCTTTGATAAGAGTCAATACGATCTTTATAAGGTTCCTCCTCTGAATGAAATTCAATGGGATCTACAGAGACCATGTCTTCATCCATAGGATTCCAAGTGCCTGGATCAATCGAAAGTTCAATTCTATCTGAACTACTCATTTTCAAATGAGATCCACATTGTTCACAAATATTCATTTTTGACTTAAAAAATTTCTTATAATTTAATCCATAACAATTTTCGCACTGAACCCAGAGATGCCTGTATTTTTGAGTTACATCAAGATCATTAGAACTTTCTTTTCCATTAGAACTTTCTCTTAGAGTTAAATCAATATCATTCGTGATAGGTCTTAGACTAGAACTCTCGTTTTCACTATTATTTTGGTCGTACCTACAAATGGAATTATAAATGTAACTTTCACTGTAATTGTCACCACCACGTAAAATATAACTATCAATACC